TTCCTATGGAGTTAGAACTATTTATGGTGTCTTAGGCATCAAAATTTGGATATTTGTAGACAAAGAATAATAAACTTGTAATTACCTTGCATTTCTATTTCCATTCTATCTATTGATAGAACACAAAGAACAAACTCTTTCATTCCTCTTTGTCTTCAATCAAAACAAAAAAGAAATACCTCTAATTTTATAAGGTTAAATAAAAAATAAAAAATTCGATTGTTAATTTGATATAAGATAATTGCTATGCTTAGTGTGTGACTCGGTGGTTTTTTATTTTTAGGGAAAGGATTCAAAAAAAAAAAATAGGCCGACTCCTATTATGAATTAATAAGTATAGAACTAATAACCAATATAGAACTAATAACCAATATAGAACTAATAACCAACTCATCGCTTTGCATTATCTGGATTCAAAGAAGCAGTCAAGATATGATATAATAATCATATAATTGCAGCAATTGCAATTTTTTTTTTCTGAAAAAAAAAATCAATCTGATTATTTTATTCTAAAACAAAATAGAAAATAATGCAGATAAATGGAAGGGTGAAAGAAAGAAAAAAAAAGAAAAAAAAATATCAATGATATATGATTCCAATATGTAAGGTCTATGATTCATTTTATAAAAGCCAATGAATGTAATAAAGCATCAATAGAGATTGATCTATAATTAAATGAATCTATTCATAGAACAAAAAATCAAGAGCCTGGAGCCAATAAAGACTGAGAAAATTGACTCAATAACAAATTTCATTCAATTTGATTTTATTCAGGACTCCATTGTAAAAGTAGGACCTAACCATTAATTGGGAAGTGATGGGGACGACGGAACCAATAAATCAGTACTGATTTATTGGGCAGGATGGCGAAAGAAAAGAAAGGAACCAGTAGACAATTCATTTCTATTTAGTCTTTATTCTAAAAGCTAATGGATTACTTCCACAAATGAAATAATTATTGAAATAGTAAAATAATTATTGAAATAGTAAATATTCGCCCGCGAAGGTTTTTATGTTATTAAATTTAACAATTTTAAACAAAACAATCTGATAACATATTGACTATATAAAATATATAAACAGAATGACAACCAGAAATCGAATACATAGTCATATAAAATTCGATAGAATCGAAAATAGAATAATACAAAAATATACAAATTTCTAATAATACAAATTTATAATAACAGGAGAAATCCCACCAAATACCATGCTTTAGTATAGTATATTATTACATATATATTTTTTTAATCATTTCATTCGCGAGGAGCTGGATGAGAAGAAACTCTCATGTCCGGTTCTGTAGTAGGGATGGAATTGATAAACGACCATCTACTATAACCCCAAAAAAACCAGATTCCGTAAGCAACATAGAGGAAGAATGAAAGGAATGTCTTATCGGGGTAATTGTATTTCTTTCGGTAGATATGCTCTTCAGGCACTTGAACCCGCTTGGATTACATCTAGACAAATAGAAGCGGGACGACGAGCAATGACAAGAAATGCGCGCCGCGGGGGAAAAATATGGGTACGTATATTTCCTGACAAACCTGTTACTGCAAGACCTACGGAAACACGTATGGGATCGGGGAAAGGATCCCCCGAATATTGGGTAGCTGTCGTTAAACCTGGCAGAATACTTTATGAAATGGGCGGAGTAACAGAAAATACAGCTAGAAAGGCTATTTCAATAGCAGCGTCAAAAATGCCTATACAAACTCAATTCATTATTTCGAGATAGGAATAGAAAAACCAAAGGAAAAGGTCCTTTAGGATTAAAAAAACAAAAATCGAACGTTTTTTTTTGAACAAAAATATTTCTTTTTTTTTGTCCTTTGCATTGAAATAACAGATTAAAAAAATGATATGATCCAATCTCAGACCCATTTGAGTGTAGCAGATAACAGTGGAGCCCGAAAATTAATATGTATTCGAATCATGGGGACTAGTAATCGGCGATATGCACATATCGGTGACATTATTGTTGCTGTAATCAAAGAAGCCGTACCAAATTCACCTCTAGAAAGATCCGAAGTAATCAGAGCTGTAATTGTACGTACTTGTAAAGAACTCAAACGTGACAACGGCATAATAATAAGATATGATGACAATGCTGCAGTTGTCATTGATCAAGACGGAAACCCAAAAGGAACTAGAATTTTTGGTGCAATCGCCCGGGAATTGAGACAGTTAAATTTCACTAAAATAGTTTCATTAGCACCTGAAGTATTGTAAGATAAAACATTGTAAGATATAAGATGAGACCCCGATATAGTTATAGTATTTGAATGGAATTAATTAAAGTAAATTAGAATAAATTAGAAAATTAATTAAAAAAAATTAATTAAAAATGAAAGAAATTAGTAGATTGGAGTTCATGCATATACCTCTAAAATAATAAAAAAAATGAATTCATATGATAAAAAGAAAACAAACAAAAAAAAAGAAAAATATGTTGATTATATCAAAATTATGAGGCACCAATAAATTTAGTTTATCATGGGGAGAGACACTATTGCTGACATAATAACCTCTATACGAAATGCGGACACGGATAGAAAAGGAACTGTCCGACTAGCATTTACTAACATCACCGAAAAAATTATTAAAATACTTTTGCAAGAAGGTTTTATTGAAAATGTGAGGAAACATCAGGAAGGTAAGAAATTTTTTGTTGTTTTAACTCTACGACATAGAAGAAATAGGAAAGGATCGTATGGAACTAATCTAAATTTAAAACGAATAAGTCGGCCTGGTCTACGAATCTATTCTAACTATCAAAAAATTCCTAGAATTCTAGGCGGGATGGGGATTGTAATTCTTTCTACCTCTCGGGGTATAATGACAGACCGAGAGGCTCGACTAGAAAAAATCGGTGGAGAAATCTTGTGTTATATATGGTAATCTTTCCTCTCGGATATCAAAATTTTATCCGGACTTCCTGTTTGTGAAAAAAAAAAATAGAAAGAAGAAAGAAAAGGGTTCTAATATTATTTTTATTATTTTTCCTGCATTATATTAATTGATACTTGATACTTCACGAGGTTTTAGCTGGAATGAAAGAATAAAAATAGAGTCAAGTCAAGAGGGTTTAATTGTTGAATCACTTACTAATGGTATCTCTCAAGTTTGTTTCGATAATGAAGATCGGATTTTAGGTTCTGTTTCAGAAAAAATCCGACATAGTTTTGTTTTATCCGTAGACTACTAAGGCATAGAGTAAAAATAAAAATGGAAGTAAGCCGATATGATTCGACCAGAGAACATCTAATCTATAGACTACACAACAAAAATTTGAATGATTAGGTAGTTTTTTTTTTTTTCAACTTCCTTATTCCTTTCATTTTCATAGAGATATAATTCCAGATTGGAAAATTTAACGAAACTTATTTTCTTCAAAAACACATGTATATTCAAAATTAAGGAATGACAAATATGAAAATAAAGGCCTCCGCTCGTAAAATTTGTGAAAAATGCCGACTAATACGTAGACGGGGACGAATTAGAGTAATTTGTTCCAATCCGAGACATAAGCAAAGACAAGGCTAGTCCTTCGAAACCGGGACTCTTTATCTTCTTTATCTTTAAGGCAATCTTTAAGGCATCCGATATATAAATAAAAAAAAAGATTTATTTTGACATGACATGGATATATCCATAGACACCTGGCTTCTATTTATAAGATGATAACATAAAATATGGCAAAACCTTTACCTAGAATTGGTTCGCGCAGGAATGGCCGTATTAGTTCACGTAAGAATGCGCGTAAAATACCAAAAGGAGTTATTCATGTTCAAGCAAGTTTCAACAATACTATTGTGACGGTTACAGACGTACGGGGGCGGGTGATCTCATGGTCTTCCGCCGGAATGTGCGGGTTCAGGGGCACAAGAAGAGGGACACCATTTGCTGCTCAAACCGCAGCTGGAAATGCTATTCGGACAGTAGTGGATCAAGGTATGCAACGAGCTGAAGTCATGATAAAAGGCCCCGGTCTCGGACGAGATGCGGCATTAAGAGCTATTCGTAGAAGTGGTATATTATTAAGTTTCGTCCGGGATGTAACTCCTATGCCACATAATGGCTGCAGGCCCCCTAAAAAACGACGTGTGTAAAAATCTAAACATTGTAAACATTGTAAAAATATAAACATTGAAGAGATTTCAAGAGAAATAAATAATTCAATGATTTGATCAAAAATAACAAACATTCTTATGGTTCGAGAGAAAGTAACAATATCTACTCGGACACTACAGTGGAAGTGTGTTGAATCAAGAGCCGACAGTAAACGTCTTTTTTATGGACGCTTTATTATGTCTCCGCTTAGGAAGGGTCAAGCGGACACAATAGGCATTGCGATGCGAAGGGGTTTGCTTGGAGAACTAGAAGGAACGTGTATCACACGCGCAAAATCTGAGAAAATACCACACGAGTTTTCTACCTTAGCAGGGATTCAAGAATCAGTACATGAAATTTTAATGAATTTGAAAGAAATTGTATTGAGAAGCAATTTGTATGGAACTTGTGACGCGTCTATTTGTGTCAAAGGCCCTGGATATGTAACTGCTCAAGATATCATTTTACCACCTTCGGTGCAAATCGTTGATAATACACAGCATATAGCTATTCTAACGGAACCAATTGACTTGTGTATTGGCTTACAAATCGAAAGGACTCGTGGCTACTGTATAAAATCGCCAAATAACTTTCAAAATGGAAGTTATCCAATCGATGCTGTATTCATGCCCGTTCGAAATGTGAATCATAGTGTTCATTCTTATGGAAATGGGAATGAAAAGCAAGAGATACTTTTTCTAGAAATATGGACAAATGGGAGTTTAACTCCTAAAGAAGCACTTCATGAAGCCTCTCGGCATTTGATTGATTTATTTATTCCTTTTTTACAGGCAGAAGAAGAAAACTTACATTTAGAAAAAAGCCAACATAAGGGTACTTTACCCCTTTTTACTTTTCATAATAAATTGGCTAAACTAAAGAAA